ATGAATGTTTTTTGTGGATTGTTATATCATAATTCTTTTAAGCAAAATATTTTTAATACTGTTAATCATAAGTCTATTGGTACTAATTATATTATTTTAGGGTATTGAGCTGGTTTAGGTGGATCTATTTTTTCTGTTTTTATGCGTATTGAACTATCTGGTCCCGGGGGGATTTTCCTCAGTGGTCCTGGTCAAATTTATAATTCTATTTTAACTATACATGGTATTTTGATGATTTTTTTTATAGTTATACCTATTTTAATTGGTGGTTTTGGTAATTGAATGCTACCTGTGATATTAGGGGCTCCTGAGATGGCTTTTCCTCGTGTTAATGCTTTGTCTTTTTGGTTTACTTTTTCTGCTTTGTTTATGGTATATTTTTCTTTTTTTGTGGGTGGTGGTCCTGGTGGTAGCTGAACTTTATATCCTCCTTTAAGAGTTGAGGGTCAGCCTGAAATGGCTATGGATACTATGATTTTGGGTTTACATACGGTTGGTATTGGATCTTTATTGGGTGCTATTAATTTTATGGTAACTACTCAAAATATACGGTCGGCCGCTGTTACTTTGGATCAGATAAGAATATTTGTTTGAACTTCTTATTTAACTTCTTTGTTGTTGGTGCTATCTGTTCCTGTATTAGCTGGTTCTTTATTGTTTTTGTTGTTAGATCGTAATTTTAATACTTCTTTTTATGATACTAAAATAGGGGGTAATCCTTTGTTATATCAACATTTGTTTTGATTTTTTGGTCATCCTGAGGTTTATATTATTATTTTACCTGCATTTGGTATTATTAGGGAATGTGTTTTATATCTAACTGATAAGGAACGATTATTTGGTCAAGCAAGTATGGTTTATGCTTCTATTTGAATTTCTGTTTTAGGTACGTCTGTTTGGGGCCATCATATATATACTGCAGGTCTTGATATTGACACTCGAACTTATTTTAGGGCAGCTATTGTTATTATTGCTATTCCTAGGGCGGTTAAGGTTTTTAATTGACTTGGGACTTTATTTGGTTCTCGTCAATATTTACAACCTGTGTGATGTTGGACATATAGTTTTATTTTTTTGTTTACTATTGGTGGTTTGAGCGGTATTATTTTGAGTACTGCTAGGTTGGATATTGTTTTACATGATACATATTATGTAGTGGCACATTTTCATTATACTTTGAGTTTAGGTGCTATTTTTGCTATTTTTAGTGGTTTTTCTTTGTGGTTTCCTTACATGAGGGGGTGTGTTTTTGATAAAAATATAATAATAGCTGTTTTTTTTTGTTTTTTTATTGGTACAAATTTAACTTTTTTTCCTATACATTTAGCTGGTATACAGGGTATACCTCGTAAGATTTTGGATTATCCTGATTCTTATTCTGTTTTTCAGGTAATTTCTTCTATTGGTTCTGTGATTTCTTTTATTGGTTTTATATTGTTTAATTATTTGCTTGTAGAAAGTATTTTTTTTTCTCGTAATTTGGGTAGTTCTTCTTATAATCATCATAGGCCTGTATATTCTGCTAGAATTCCTCCTTTGCCTGATTCTTTTAATGAAGAGGCTTTTAGTTTAGGTTTGCAGTGAAATGTGATTTGGAAAGATACTCCTTTTTACAGGTATCGTCGTGTGGGTTATGGTTATTTTACTAAATAATTTTTGTAGGTTTAGGTTAAATTTTTAAACTGTTAGTTTTCAAAACTAAATATTTTATCCTGTTTTTATTTTTTATTTAATTTATTTAAGATTTTTTTTTCTGTTTTATGTTTTTTTTTTTGTTTTTTAGAGTTTGAGGTTTTTAAAAGTAGGATTTATTTTTCTTTGGGGGTTTTGTTTATGTGTTCTTATGTATCATTAGGTTTTCATTCTTATTATTCTTATTTTGTTGTGTTAGTTTTTTTAAGTGGTGTTTTGTCTCTTTTAAGGTACTTATGCAGTATATGTAATTTTGTTGATTTTGGTAATTATTATTTTTTGTTTTTTTTTTGTTTTTTATTTTTTTTTATGTTTTTTGGGTTTATTTTCAATAATGATTTTTTTTTTTGTGGTTTTAATTTTTTTTATATTTATTGTGATTTGAGAATTTATTATGTTTTTTGAATTATTTTTGTTTTATATTTGTTGTTAATTCTTACTAGTTATAATTTAGAAGGTAATTTTTGTTTACGTAGTTTGTAAAATTTTTTTATAGTTTTGAATATAAAATAGATTTTCTATATCTGATTACGGCTCGGCTAGATATATATTTTTTAGATTAGTTTAATTAAAATTTTTGATTTTGGTTTGAAAGATTATTCTAAATTTTTTAAATGTTTTTTAAAATCTATTTTTTATTTACCTGCTAGTTTTTCTTTAAGTTATTTTTGAAATTTAGGTAGTTTATTGGGTATTATGTTAATTTCTCAAATTTTGACTGGTTTTTTTTTGACTTTTTATTATTCTTCTTTAGATTCTTTTATAACGGTTCAATATGTTATGTTTGAGGTTAAATTTGGTTGGTTATTGCGAGTTATACATTCTAATGGAGCTTCTATGTTTTTTTTGTGTATATATGCTCATATTTTTAAAGGATTAGTTTATGGAAGATATCGTTTGGTTATGGTATGACTAAGTGGTGTTGTTATGTATTTTTTGATAATAGGTATTGCTTTTACTGGTTATGCTTTGATTTGGGGGCAAATAAGGTATTGAGCTGCTGTGGTTATTACTAGTTTGATAACATCTATTCCTTTTTTAGGTAAATATTTGGTTTGATGAATTTGGGGGGGGTTTAGTGTTTGTGGTAATACTTTAGGTTTTTTTTATTCTATTCATTTTATTTTACCTTGATTGTTATTTATCTTGGTTATATTGCATCTTTTATTTTTGCATTTTATGGGTAGAACTTCTTCTTTATTTTGTCATGGTGATTATGACAAGATTCAATTTTTTCCTTTTTTCTGGATTAAGGATGGTTTAGATTTATTTTTTTATGTTTTATTGTTTTTATTTGCTTTGATTTTTTCTTTTATTTTGAGGGATCCTATGATTTTTGTTGAATCTGATATTATAGCTAGACCTGCACATGTTGTGCCTGAGTGATATTTTTTATATGCTTTTACTATTTTGCGAGCTGTTCCTAATAAGTTGTTAGGGGTGATTTTGATATTTGGTAGAGTTTTTTGATTAATAGTTCTTGTTTGACCTCGTGTTTATTTTATGATTTTAGATGTTTTTTTATTTTTTTTTTGTAGTTGTTTTGTTTGAGTTTTTTTTTGGTTAACATGAGCAGGTCATTATCCTACTGATTATCCTTTTAATTATTTTAATTTATTTTTTACTATTTTTTATTTTTTATTTATTTTGTTTATGATATTATTAAATTTTTTAGTTATTAAGGTTTTTTTTTAATATTTTTATTATAAAAAGTATTATAAATTTAGGTTTTATAGGTTTAAAAAATATTTTATTTTTGAAATTTCGTAAATGTCACAAGATGGCTTATAGGTTTTATCCTTATTTGGCAGGACTAGGAGTTTTGTCATTTGATTTGTGTTTATTAATATTTATGAAGTTAGGTTTATTAAGTATATTTTTTATTTGTATATTTTTTTTGATTTATATTTCTTATCTTTGATTGAAGGATGTTTTTTTTGAAAATATTAGTGGTCAATATTCGTTGGAGGATTGTCGCATATTTCGACAGGGATTTCGTCTTTTTTTATTTAGTGAATTAGCTTTATTTTTTACTATTTTTTGAACTTTTTTGGATTCTTCTTTTTATTCTGTTATATGGATTAGAGGATTTTGATCTCCTTTAGGGGTTTTGTCCCCTGATTATATTGGTTTAAATGCTTTGGCTAGGAGATTTTTAATAATTAATAGGCATATTTTAAAGTATTCTCGCCGGTTTTTGTTTTTAAGAGATTTGAAATGTGAAATTTTTATGTTGCTTTGTATTTTTATTGGTGGAGGATTTGTTTGTTTTCAAGCTTTTGAATATAATAATAATCCTTTTACTTTTACTGATAGTATATATGGAAGAGTTTTTTATATTGGTACAGGACTACACGGGTCTCATGTTATTGTAGGTGTTTGTTTTTTGGTAATTAATTTTTTGCGTATTAAATTTTTCCATATAAATTGGTTTAACAGTCAAGCTTTTGATATATCTATCGACTATTGACGATTTTTGGAGTGAATGTGGGGGTTTATGTTTTGTTTATTATATGTTTGGGGTAATTAATTTTTTTTTTAAGATATATATTTTATATGTTGAAAAAAAGTAGCTTATTTTCTATATTGTTTTTTTTGTTCTTTTTATTTTTTTTTATTTTTTGTGTTTTTTATCATTTCTTTTTTCATATTTTATATAGGTCCCCTATATTAACAATTAAATTTTGTAAAAATTTAATTGTTATAAAAATTTATAATTCGGGATATTATAAAATTTTTAAATAAAAAATTTTATAATATCCCAGAATTTAAATTTTGTATATTGTAGAGTTAAAATAAGTGAAGGGGTTCCTATGACAACAGAAAATCGAGGTGATGGAAGAGATTTCTGTTGTCATAGGTTTATACACGTAACTTATTTTATTAAACTCTACACAATGCATATGTATATATATATGTATATATTTTTTTGTTATTTGATTAATTATAGTTACTTCTGTGTTAGTGTTTTTATTATATAATAATATAACTATTTTGCATTTAGTAGAATGATTTGACACTGGGCTTTTTAGTATAATAAGTATAGTTATTTTAAGTGTAATTGGTTTTTGAGCTATGAATTTTTAGTATTATTTTTTGGTATTTTTGATTGTTGATCAAAGGGTATAATAATTCTTTTTTTTTGTGATATGTTAGGATAAAGAAAGTCTTTGAGATTCATATTCTTGTGGTTTATCATATTTTTTTTTAAGAACTTAGTTTAAATTTAGAATTTTTGATTTTTAATCAAAAGGTTTGAAGTTTTTGTGTATTATTTGGTTTTTTTGGTTTTTTTAATTTTTTTATTTAAGTATAGGCGTTTGATTTATGTTTTGTTGGGTATTGAGTTGTTTTTTTTTTCTTTAGTTGTTTATTATGTATTTTTTGTTGAGATTTTGTTTTTTTTTTATTTTTTGTGTTTTGGTGTTTTTTCTAGGGTTGTGGGTTTAGTTGTTTTTTTTATTTGTGTTAAAAGTTACGGTTTTGATAAAGTTATGCTTTAAGGTTTTTAATATTAAGTTTGATTTTGGCTTTGGATATATTAAGATAGTATTACTTATTATTAGTTTATTTAAGTGTGTATTTTTTGGACATTGGTAGTTTTTTTATTGTTTAATAATTGTTCCAGAATAATCGGCTATGCATTATAATTTTTTACTCTTTTTTGGTTTTTTTTTAATTTTTTGTGTTTTTTTATTTATTGTTATTTTTGTGAAATGTTTTAATTTGTTTTTTTTTTTGTTAAAAAAGGAAATTTTTTTTTGTGAACTGGATTAGTACCCAGGTAATAAATATTTATTAATTCGGGAGTAGAGTTGTATTTAAACCGAAAAAATATTGACTGATTTTAAATTTTTCTTTGGAACATGTGAATTTTGGAAAATCCTCTTTTTTTGTTCTTATTTTTTGCTCATGTATGATTGTTGTTTTTTTATATTTTATGTGATTTTTTTTGTTTTTTAAAACAGATATATATTTGGTTTATGTATGAATTTTCATGTGTTACTATTATTAGTTTTTTTCGGATTAATTTTTTATTTTTTTATGAAGTTGGAAAAGAAAGTAATTTTTTTTTAATATAATTATGAATTTTAATTATTAAAATGGTACAAACCATCCGTCAATGGTCTAAAAGGGCGTAAGTTGTAGTATGGTAAGGGTAAGGAAACTTGTTCTTATTTTTTATGGAATTAGTTTATTTTTAGAATTAAAAGTTGTAAACTTTTGGGTTGTATTTCATGTTTTTTTTGTATTATTTGGGTATTTTTGTAATAGTTATTTTTATTTTACAAGGAGTGGCTTTTTTGACGTTGTTGGAACGTCATGTTTTGGGAGGTTCTCAGTGTCGTGTTGGTCCTAATAAGGTTGGGTATTCTGGTTTGTTGCAGGCTATTTTTGATGGTTTGAAGTTGATTAAAAAAGAACAATTATTGATTATGTTTTCTCCTTTTGTTTCTTTTTTATTGGTGCCTGTTTTTGGTTTTGTTAGTATGATTTTTTTTTGGTTTGTTTTGCCTTATTTTTTTTTTTTTTTATCTTTTGATTTGTCTGGTTTGTTTTTTTTGTGTGTTATAGCGTTTTCTGTTTATCCTATTATAATTAGGGGTATTTTGAGTGGTGGGAAATATTCTTTTTTAGGGGGGGTACGTTCTTCTAGTCAAAGTTTTTCTTATGGAATTGCTTTTTCTTTTTATTTATTGATTTTTTTTATTTTTAATAATGGTTTATTTTTTTTTTGTGGTTTGAATTTGTTTTTTTTGATATTGTTTTTTCCTTTTTTTTTTATGGTTTTAATGGATTTACACCGTGCTCCTTTTGATTTTGCGGAGTGTGAAAGTGAATTGGTTAGAGGATTTAATTTGGAGTTTCCTAGTATTGGTTTTGCTTCTTTGTTTTTGGGGGAGTATGGTAATTTGTTGTTTTTTAGTTGTTTAATTTCTGTTTTATTTTTTAATTTTAGTTTTTTTATGTTTTATATTATGTTGTATTTAATTATTTTTTCTCGAAGGGCTTATCCTCGTTTTCGTTTTGATAAACTTATAAGTTTTAGTTGATTTATTTTGTTACCTTTGGGTTTTTATTTTTTGGTTTGTTTTTTGTTTTGTTGTTGTTTTATCTATTTAGTTTATTTTAGAATAATATTTTGAAAAGATATAGGAATGTTTTAGATGGTGTTTGTTGTGTTTTTTTGGTTTATTTTTTTTTTTATTTGTTAATGTTCCAATTAATTAAAATTGGTAATTTAGGTTTGTTGAATTTTTTTAGTTTTTTATTTATGTATAATTTTGAACATCAAGGTTTACAGTCTAGTATTTTTTTTAAGGTTTCTGTTTTGTTTTTAATTATTTTTTGGATAGGAGGAATATTTTTTCCTTTGTTTAGTCCTTGATCTTGTATTGGTTTTTTATTTTTTTTAACTAATTTTTCTTGATTGAGAGCTCGTACTTTTACATTGGTTGTTTTTAATTTTATATTATTTTTTGAGGAGGAGCATCTTTGAAATTGGTTATCTAGTGTGATTATGTTTTTTTCTCATTGATTGAGATTTTTAATAAGTGCTGTTGCTTTAACTTTACGTATTAGAATTATTTTTTTGATAGGACATTTTTTGATGTTTTTTTTAATGAATAATGATTTATTATTGTCTTTTTTTTTTTTGATATTTATTTTGCCTGTGGAGTTGTTTTTTGCTTTTTTGCAAAGTTATATTTTTTTAACTTTGATTTGTATGTTTTTATTGAATATGATTTGTTATTTTAGTTTAATTTAGAATTTTGTTTTGATAGGACAAAGGTTTATGATAGTTTTTTTTTGATTTTTTAGTATTTTATGTATATTTGTTTTCCAAGCAAAAGGTTTTGAAAAATTGATTATGTTTTTTGAAAATTGGGCTTTTTCTATACCTAATAGAATTTTTTCTTATTGTTGTAATTTTGTGCATGATTATTATATACATGTTATAATATTTGGTTTTTTTATTATATCATTTATTAGTATTATTTCTACTTTTAGAGGTCATAGTTATAAGTTTAATTTTAAACGTAATGATAGACGAGGTATTGAAATAATTTTACAGTTTTTGGTTATTAATTTATTAATTTTGATGATCGGCCCTGGTTTTTGACTTATTCAATATCAGGGACGTATGTTTTTTCAACCGGAAATGACTTTAAAGGTTAGAGGGCATCAATGATATTGATCTTATGAATATGGTGATAGGGATTTTTTGCGTTTTGATTCTTTTATCAAATCTTTGGATGATTTAAATGTTGGGGTTTATCGTATGTTTGAGGTCGATAATCGTTGTATTATCCCTGTGGATGTTAATTTGGGTATTTATTGTACTTCGACTGATGTTATTCATTCTTTTGCTGTTCCTAAATGTTTTTTAAAAATGGATGCTTTAATGGGTCTTTTGACTAAAGTGACTCATCAATTCCCTGTTGTAGGAGTGTATTATGGTCAATGTTCTGAAATTTGTGGTGCTAATCATAGTTTTATACCTATTGTTTTAGAGATTACTTCTTTGGAATGTTGGAAGGATTGAGTTTTGAGGTTTTTTTGATTTTTTAGTTTAAGAGGTTTAAAATATCTAGTTGTGGTTTAGAAGATTTGAAAAATTTTTAGTTTTTTTTTTTAATTTTTTAGTATTGCATACTAGTAGAATTTTTTTTTATTAATTTTATAAATAATAGAGTGAAATTGTTAAGTATGGTTTTTTTTAGTTTTTACTAAATTAATGTATAGTCATATTTGTGTTGATAAATCGTATTTTTTTTTCTGTTTTTTTTTTATTGTTGTAAAATTATATTATTTTTTTTTTATTTTTTTTAAATAGTTTTTATTGTTTTTGAAAGGTTGTGTTTTTGACATTTATTTTAATTTTTTTATTTTTTATTTTTATTACAATTAATTTTTTAATTGTTTTTTATTTTTTATTTTAGTAGATTTTTTGTTTATTTTGTTTATATTTTTTATTTTTAATTAATAACTACATATTTTACTAAATGTTTATTAAAAACTTAGATTTTTTTTTAAAGTTTTCTTCTGCTCTATGACTAGGTTTAATGGCGGCCATAGCGTGACGGCATAAAAGTAGCGTAGGTGATTTGTTTTTTTATTGTTTTCGGGTATGAATGGGGTCTTAGTAATTTTTTTTTTCTTATTTAAATTGAATTATTTTTTAAATTAAAAATTATTTATTTAATTATTTCAAAGATAAGTCTTCGGAAACTTTATTATATTTTTAATTTTTTTAAGGATTTAATTTTTCTTGGGGCTGGATTTTATAAAAAGTTTAAACTATTGTTATATTTAAAAGTTACTTCGGAGTTAACAGGGTTGTGGATATATAAAAAGGATTGTATTTTATTATACCAGACTACATCGATGTTGTATATTTATTGTGTAAAAAAAGAGAATGTTTTTTTTTTTAGACTGTTCTTCTTTAATTTAATAAAACTTGATATTAGTTTAGTTCGTCGTAAGACAGAGCGGTTTATCTTGTATAATTTTGTTGTTTATTAAGAATAGTACGAAAGGAAAATTTTGAAAGGAAATTATTTGTTTTTAATTTGTAAAAAATTTTGTGTTTTGGTTTAATTTAATAGTGGTGTTTTTTATTAGTTTATTTGTACCTATATCAATATATTTTTTTTCTTTATTAATTTCTTTTAAGGATTATTATTATAACAAGATTTGTTCTTATGAATGTGGATTTGATGTAATTAAAAAAATTGATTTTTCTGTGAATTTAAGTTTTTTTTCTATTATTTTAATTTTTATTATTTTTGAATTGGAAATTGTTTTTTTTATTATTTTAGTTCAAGGAGATTTTTTTGTTTTGTTTTGTTTTTTTACTTTTTTTTTTTATGTTGTTTTTAGATTTTATATGGAATGATTTTTTGGTAGTCTTAGTTTGAAAAATTTGAGTTTTTAGTATAAAAAATTATAAATAATTGCAAATTATTAGATAGTAAGCTTTGAAGCTGGTTTAAATGTTTTGAAAACATTTTTTTGGATTTTCTATAGCTTTTATACTGAAATAGTTTATAAGAATATAATATTAGGGGTATTGAGGTTTTGTTCAGTTGTTCTGTTTTTTAAGGGGGAAATTTATGGACCCCCTATACTTTTAGTAATTTTCTTTGAAAATAAGTTGTTTTTGGTTGAGGTTTTAGTATTTTTTAGTATTTTTTGTTGTCTGCAAAAAGGTTTTGGCCTTTTGTGGTCTTTTAGTTTTTTGGAATATTTTATTTACGATAAAAAGGGTTTTGGACTTTGTTATTGTTTGTTTGGTATGTTCTTTTTTTTTATTTTTTTTTTTCTTTTTTTGTTTTGTTTTTTCCTAGTGGTAAATGGATTTATAGTTTTGGTTTTAGAGATTTTTTTAGTTTTGTTTTTGTTTATAATATTGAGTCTTGTTTATTTTTTTTTGTTTTGTTGATGGTATCTTTTATGATTTTTTTGTATGGTTCTTTTTATATATTAGGTACTAAACGTTTATTATATTTTTTTTTGGTTTTGTTTTCTTTTGTTATGAGGATAGGAGGTTTAATTTTATTTAGTGGGTCTGTTTTGTTGATTTTGGTATTTTGGGATTTTTTAGGTATTAGAAGTTTTTTTTTGGTTTTGTTTTATAATAATGTGGTTAGTCGTAGTGGTTCTATGAGTACTGTGTTTACTAATCGGATTGGTGATTTTAGTATTTTTTTGTTTTTTAATGGTTTGGTGTTGTTTTCTTTGAGTTTTTTGTCTTTTCAGTTTTTTAGTTTTTTACTTGGTTTTATGTTGTTTATTTCTGCTTTTGTTAAGGGTGGTCAATATCCTTTTGGTAGTTGATTACCTAAAGCAATGGCTGCTCCCACACCTGTTAGTTGTTTGGTTCATAGTAGAACATTGGTTACTGCGGGTATTATATTAATGGATTGATATTATTATGTTTCTGTTAGTTCTTTGTCTTTGTTTTTTATTTTTTGGATTGGTTTTTTTACTATGGTTTTTGCGAGTGTTTGTGCTTTAGTAGAGGAGGATGCTAAGAAGATTGTTGCTTTGAGTACTATATCTCAAATAGGTTTTTGTTTTTTAGCTATTGGTTGTGGTTTGCATTATGTATCTTATATTCATATAATTAGACATTCTTTTTTTAAAAGTTTATTGTTTATGCAGATGGGTTATTTGATTTTTATAAATATAGGTCAGCAAGATTATCGTGGGTATTCATTTTTTGGTTTTTGGGGACCTGTTTTGGTGCAGTTGCAAATTTTTATTTCTGTTGTTTGTTTATGTGGGTTATTGTTTACTAGGGGGTTTTGTAGTAAGGATTATTTTTTATCTCGGGTTTTTTATGGGTCTTTTAATTTTTTTTTAGTTTTATTTTATTTTTTGGGAGTGTTTTTAACTTATTGTTATTGTTATCGTATGTTTTATTTGTTTTATGTTAAGTTTTCTGGTTTTGATTATTCTGGTTTTTCTAGTAAGGTTTTTTATTTTTCTGGTTTTGTTCTAGTTTTTTTTTCTGTGGTGTTTACTTTTTGATGGATTTTTAATTTATTGTCTTTAGCTTTTTCTTTTAATCGTTTTGAGTATTATGTTGTTTTTTTTTATTTTTTAATTTTGTTTTGTGTTTTTAACTATTTTTTTAAGTATGGATTTTTAGAGTTTAAAGGTAAATTTTTTATAGATCATTATGCTCGGGTTATTTATAAATTTTGTTTGAACTATAATTATTTGGATTGATTAATTATTTGTATAAATTATTTTTTTTTTAGGGTTTTTCGTGGTTTATCTTTTTTTTTTTCTGTTTTTCGTGGATATTATCATGTGGGGATTTTAATTTTATTGTTTTTTTTTATGATTTGTGTTTTTTTGTAATGTTAGTATATTTTTATTATTTTTGATTTTCTATCGAAAGATTTATCATTATTGATAGAAATAAATATTAGTCTTCTAAACTGATAATAGGGTTTTCCTTTCTGTTTTTTTTTGTTTTATTTTTTTTTTATTTTTTTTATTTAGTTTTATTAATTTGTGTGTTTTGGATTATGTGATTTGATGGAGAGTTTTTGTTGTTTGTACTTTTTTTTTTTTGTTTTTAATTAAGGATGTGTCTTGTAGAGTTTTGGTTAATTATTATATTATTCAAGAGGTTTGTGGGTATTATTTTTTAGTTTTTAGTAATTGGAAGTGGCAGTTTTTTGTTTTAATGATGAAATCTGGTAGGGCTCCTTTTCATTTTTGGTTGTTTAGTGTAACTAGGTTTTTGAAAAAATGATTTGTTTTGTGATTTTTAACTTTGCAAAAATTACCTTATTTTGTTGTGTTGATTAATTTTTGCAGGGATGTGTTTTTTATTATTATTTTTTTTGGTATGATTTTTTGTTATTTGCAGTTTTTTTTGCTTCGAGATATTATTGATATGGTTGTTGTTTATTCTACGGAGTCTTTTAATTGGTTATTATTTTTGGGTTTTTTTTCTTTTTTTGAGTCTTTGTATTTTGCTTTTTTTTATTATATTGTTATATTTTTTGTTATTATATATGTTTATGGTGTTTTGTTGAGTTTTTTTAGTGTGGAATTTTTGTTTGTTTTTTTTAATGTTCCTTTAAGTGTTACTTTTTTTTTGAAGTTGTTGTTGTTGTTAGGTATAAATGTTTTTGTTGGTGTTTGGTATTTGTTTATTTTGTTTTTTATAATTTTTTTTTCTTTAGGTATTGGTTATTTGATTTTTTATTTGTCTATGTATGGTTTTATTGTTGGTATTAAGTTTTATGACTATTTTTGTTATATTTTGTTGTCTTTTATATTGTTATGTTTTTTTTAGCTGTTTTAGTTTATTTTAAAATTTTTGATTTGTAATCAAAAGAAAAAGGTAGTTTGTTTGTTAATTTTTTATTTATTTTTGTTTCTTTTTTTGATTTTTTTTATTTTTTTTTATTTTTTTTTTTTTTGTTGATTTTTGGTATTGTTGATTTTTCTTGAAGTGGTTGTGTTTTTTTTTTTGATTCTTTAAATTTTTTATTTTTATCTTTTATAAGAGTTTTGGTGTTGGGTTATATTGGATTTTCTGAAAGTAGATTTTCTTTGATTTTTTATAGGTATCTTGTTATTTTTTTTAGTGTGTTATTTTTTTTTAGTAATAATATGATTTTTTTATATGTTTTTTATGAATTAACAATGATTCCTATTTTATTTTGTTTGTTGGGTTTTGGTCGACAGGTTGAAAAAATTGGAGCTTGTTATTATTTAATTTTTTATACTTTATTTTTTGGTTTGCCTTATTTGTTTTTTTATAGTCATTTGATTTTTTTTTTTAATTTTGTTTATTATGATTTTTTTATGACTTATGAAAGTATGTTGTTTTTGAGGTTTTGTTTTTTGGTTAAATTTCCTGTTTATTTTTTTCATTTATGGTTACCTAAAGCTCATGTTGAGGCTCCTACTAGTACTAGTATAGTTTTGGCCGGTGTTATATTAAAATTGGGGGGTGTAGGAATATATCGAATAATAATGGGAAGGGGTTTTTTTGGTTTAGAGGTTTGGTTGTTTTTGTCCTTTTTTAGAATGGTTTTTTGTTCTTTCATTTGTATGTTACAGAGTGATTCTAAGTCTTTAGCTGCTTATTCTTCCATTTGTCATATGGGTTTTGTTTTATTGTCCGAAATGTGTATGGTTTACTATGGTAAAAGTATGGCTTTAGTTATAATGTTGGCACACGGTTATACTTCGGTTTTAATGTTTTATTTTATTGGTGAGTTTTTTCATGTTTCTGGTAGACGGCTTATTTATTATTTTCGTGGTTTTTTTAATTGTAATTTATTGTTTAGTTTGTTTTTTTGTTTGGTTATGATGTCTAATTTTAGTTTTCCTAGTGCTATTTCTTTTTTTTCTGAGTATGTGATGTTAAATTTTTTTAGTTCTATTTGTTTTTTTGGTTTTATTTTTTTGTTTTTTTATTATATAATTTCTTTTTTTTATTCTGTTTATATTATGGTGTGTTTTTTGTTAGGTAAAGGTGGTGTGGAGGTTTTTGAGGGTCGATTTGTTTTTTGTTTGCCTTTAATTTTTATAATATATAATTTTTTTTGGTTTGGTTTTGTTATTTAAT